TTTATTCATTTGATTTTGTTTTTAGGGTGTTTTGGTTTTTGTTTTGTGTTTTTAATGGGGAGGTTTAGATAGTGAATTATAGGTGAAAATGGAAGTAGGTAAATCAAAAAACTAAATCAAAAATATAAATGGATTGAAATGTAGAATAGTGGAGAGGTAGGAGTGTTAGTATAAGTTGGTTTGGAGAAATATGAGTGAAAGGCAGAAGAGGCGAAAAATCGATGGAGGCATAAGTGAAATCTAGCTTGTTCGGAATTGAAAAAAATGGCGATGAGAAAAGTCAGGTGAAAGTTTAATAGGGTCTTGCGGGACATATAAAAATTTACTTTGTAAAAAGTGGGATTTTTTGAAAAAAAAAAAAATTTTTAAAAAAAAAAAATTTTTTTTTCAAAAAAAAAATTTTTGAAAATTTTAGAGTAAAATTAGGAGTTGTGAAAATGTAAAAAAATGAAAATTTTTTTTAAAAAATTAAAAAAATTTTATTTTTGTAACATATGGAGTTTCTCTTAGTTAAAAAAAATGAGAGGAAAAAGGGGTTTAAAAATATGTCTATCGAGCATTCACTAAACTGCCCCATGTGGTCTTTAGAGAGTGGATTAAGAGAGAACCAAATGTGGACAAAGTGCATCAGTGTAAAGGTGGAACCAGATACTCTTGAAACCGTATCATTAATTAACCTTAGTGCAGAGACGTATTACGGATGCCATTGATGTCCAGACCTAGATTGTGGGTGTTCTGACAGCGGCATAGATGGTAGTCTAATGAGGTTCCCAGAGAAAAAAGGGAGCTAGATGGGCTAAAGAAAGATTATGTAAGTATTATGGGTGTTAATGGTGACTCTCTCCAGCTTAAGGGATGTCTGTTAAAAGGAGATTGTATGAGGTATAAGCTATAATAGTTCCTGAAGTAAGAACCAGTGGTGCGTGAACCATTATATATTAAATGTGTGTTCCTGAAACTAGAGCATATTGGATCTTTTATGCAAGCGGTTGCTGATTTCTCGTGAGGTGTGGAGTAAAGAAATCCATCTGGTACTAGTTATCATAGTTATGGCAAGATTGAGAATAGGGCTAGAGGGGGGTATGTACTGTAAACAATAATGGTCTGTAAAACCATGGATTAATATGTAAGGTTATGTAGTGGTATGAGAGATTGACATTGATAAGTAGGGTAAATAGAGGTATGTACTATGAGCATTGATGGTCTGTGAAATCATGGATTAGTATGTAAGGTTGTATAATGGTATGGGAGATAGACATTGATGAATGTGGTAGATAGAAGTATGTACTATTAAACATATATGAACTGGATGAATATATGTACTATATAAATTAATGTACGATAATNCATAGCAATAATACATAGTAATATTGTATATCAATACTACTATGGGGGGGGAAGGGGGGGGTGGGAGAATGATTTCTATAGTTGAGGACAACGATGGTTTTTCAGACCATAGGCCTTGGGTGTAACCAAGTAGAAATAATGACTTATTTTATTCTTTTCTTAGGGGTTTGCTTAGTTTTGGGGGCCTTAGCGGTAGCGTCTAATCCATCTCCATACTATGGGGTGTTAGGGTTGGTTATGGGCTCTGTAGTGGGGTGTGGTTGGTTAGTGAGTTTAGGTGCTTCTTTTATTGCATTGGTACTGTTTTTAGTTTATTTAGGAGGAATATTAGTGGTGTTTGTTTATGCTGTGTCGTTGGCAGCAGATCCTTTTCCTGAGACTTGAGGGGATTTGCGGGTTTTAGGATATGGGCTTGGGTTAATGTTAATTGTGTTAGTAGGGGTTATGATTGGTCATATGATAGAAGGAAGTGGTTGGACAGTTAGTACAGTGGATTGAGGGGGTTTAATGTCTGTTCGAATGGATTTTAGTGGAGTGGCGATGTTTTACTCTTGAGGGGCGGGCCTGTTTATAGTTGTAGGGTGAGGCTTGTTGTTGACGCTGTTTGTGGTTCTGGAGTTGGTGCGGGGAATTTCTCGGGGTGCAATTCGGGCTGTTTAGGTTTGTAGGGTCAGAAGATAGTTTAATAGTAGAGAATACCAGCTTTGGGAGCTGGAGGTAGAGGTTTAAGTCCTCTTTTTCTGAGCGGGTGGAGTTGATTTAATGATATGTTTTTTAACTTATTTTCCTTTTTGCTCTCTTTTTCTTTTCCTTCTATCCCTCTATGGGGGAATACTCTAGGAAGGGTATAATCTTCAGTCTTTGGTTTACAAGACCAATATTTTTTATAAACTACTAGAGTATAAGTAGAGGATTTTGTTTTCTAAGGATGTAGCGATAGGGAAGAGGAAGAGTAGAATAGTAAAGTAGGAGAGTGATGCTAGTTGGCCAATGATGATAAATGGGTGTTCTACAGGTTGGCTTCCTACTCAGGTTAGGATAAATAAGTTAGCGACTAGAAGCCAGAATAGGATTTGGGAGAGGGGTCGGAATGATATAGATCGTATTTTGGACTTATGTAGGAATGGGATAGCGAACAGAATTAGGACTGAGGCAGCTAGAGCGAGTACTCCTCCAAGTTTGTTTGGGATTGATCGTAGAATTGCATATGCAAATAGGAAGTATCATTCGGGTTTGATATGGGGAGGAGTAACTAGTGGATTGGCTGGAGTGAAGTTTTCTGGGTCTCCAAGGAGGTTTGGGGTGAAGAAGGCCAAAGTTAGGAATGGTAAGGATAGGAGTGTAAATCCTAGGAGGTCTTTTGTAGAGAAATATGGGTGGAATGGAATTTTATCACAGTGAGAGATAATTCCTAGTGGATTGTTAGAGCCTGTTTCGTGGAGAAAAGTTAGGTGAACGATAGAAATGCCAGCAATGAGGAAGGGAAGGAGGAAATGTAAGGCAAAGAATCGGGTTAAGGTAGGATTGTCTACGGAGAAACCGCCTCAGGCTCATTCTACTAGTGTTTGACCAATGTATGGAATAGCGGAAAATAGGTTAGTAATGACGGTGGCGCCTCAGAAGGATATTTGGCCTCATGGTAAGACGTATCCTACAAAGGCAGTTGCTATTAAGGTCAAGAGGAGGATGACTCCAGTGTTCCATGTTTCTTTATATAGGTAAGAGCCGTAATAAAAACCTCGTCCGATATGAAGGTAAATGCAGATAAAGAAAAATGAGGCTCCATTTGCATGGAGATTACGGATTAGTCATCCATACTGGACATCTCGGCAAATATGAGCGACTGATGAGAATGCTAGAGAGGTATCAGCAGTATAGTGTATAGCTAGTATAAGTCCGGTTAGAATTTGGGTAATTAGGCAGATTCCTAGAAGGGATCCGAAGTTTCATCAGGCTGAGATATTTGAGGGTGAAGGAAGGTCAATTAAAGAGTTATTGATAATTTTTAATAGAGGGTGAGATTTACGAATGTTAGGGGCCATTAAGGGGTTAAGATAATATTAGTATGATAAGGATAGAGAGGGCAAAGGTTCCTAAATAAGTTTTAATCAGTCCGGAGTGCAGAGGTGTAGAGTTTTTTGTTGCTAGGAGTTGAAGGTCAGTAAGTCCTTCGGGTCCTATTTTTTTATATCAGGATAGATCGATTAGGTGAGATGCAATTTTTTGCCCGGAGTTAAGTAGTTTTAGAGGGAGAATACGATGAAGTAGGGGGTTGAAGTAACCTAATGACATGGAAAAATTAGAGTATGAGTTTTGTTTAGATGGGGTAAGGTTTTGTGTTATGTTCAGTAGTTCTAAGGCGATTAGGATACCGATGATAGTTACTAGGATGGCAGCAGTTTTAGTAATAAATGGTATAGTTATTGTAGGTGTTTTTGTTGGGAGAATGTTTGATGAAATTAATAGGCCAGCAGTGATACTTCCTACTGCGAGTCGGATAATAGGATTAGAAATAGCAGGTGAATTTTCATTGATAGGGGATGTTGGATGGATTCGGGTATGTCCGGTTTGTACAAGTAAGGTCATTCGGAGGCTATATGTGGCAGTAAATGATGTAGCAAGGAGAGTGATTAGGAGGGCTCAGGAGTTTAAATAGGAGTTGTTTAGAGATTCAATAATGAGGTCTTTGGAGTAGAATCCAGCTAAGAAGGGAGTGCCTATTAGGGCTAGGTTACCAATAGTAAGACATGAAGTTGTTGTTGGGAGAAGGTTTTGTAATCCCCCTATTTTTCGGATATCTTGTTCACCAGCTAGGTTGTGAATGATTGAACCGGAGCATAGGAACAATATAGCTTTAAAGAAGGCGTGAGTGGAGATGTGAAGGAATGCTAGTTGAGGAAGGTTGAGACCGATTGTAACTATTATTAATCCAAGTTGGCTGGATGTTGAGAAGGCAATAATTTTTTTAATGTCATTTTGGGTAAGCGCACAAATTGCAGCAAATATTGTAGATAAGGCCCCTAAACATAAGCAGATGGTTAGGGCAGTTTGATTATTAGTAAATATAGGGTGGGTACGAATGAGTAAGAAAATTCCGGCTACAACTATAGTACTTGAGTGGAGTAGGGCAGACACAGGTGTGGGGCCTTCTATAGCAGCGGGGAGTCATGGATGGAGGCCAAATTGGGCTGATTTACCTGTAGCGGCGATAATGAGACCTAGTAGAGGTAAAATTGGGATTTGATTTTCATAGGAGAGTTGTTGGATTTCTCAGGTGTTTAATGAGATAGCAAGTCATGCTAGGCTGAGAATGAGACCAATATCTCCAATTCGGTTGTAAATTACTGCTTGAAGGGCTGCAGTGTTAGCATCTGCTCGTCCATGTCATCAACCAATAAGAAGGAAGGATATAATACCAACGCCTTCTCAGCCAATGAAAAGTAAGAATATATTGTTTGCAATTGTAAGGGTAAGTATGGCAATGAGAAATATAAGTAAGTAAGTGAAGAATTTGTTGATATGGGGTTCTGAGGCTATATATCAGGTTGCAAATTGTAAAATGGATCATGTTACAAATAGGGCGATTGGGAGGAATGTTGTGGAGTATAAGTCTAGTTTAAAGCTTACAGGGATTTTGAAGTTTGAGATAAAATTTCAGTACCAGTAGCAGGAAATTGTTTCTGTTCCTGAAAGGATATATGTGAGTATGGGAATAAGGCTGAGAAAGAATGCTAATTTGACATGGGAAGTAATGGTTGTGGGAAGGTTTTTAGGTTGTAGGCGAAATAGAGGGGAAATAAGGGTAATTAGGGTTAGGAGTGTAAAGGTGTTTAGAAGTAGAAGGGTGTCCATTGCTTTTACTTGGAGTTGCACCAAGATTAATGGCTCCTAAGGCCAGTGGATTACTATTATCCTTTAAAAGCAAGGGGGCTGAGGGTTTAGTCTCAGATGCAGGAATTAGCAGTTCTTGCTGGTTAAACCCCCCTTGGCGAATAAGAAGATTTAAACTTCTATTTTTAGAATCACAGTCTAATGTTTGGGTTAAAACTATATTTGCGGCTATAGGATACTTGAAATGAGTTCGGGTTTGGTGATGAGGAGGAGTATAGGGATTATATGGAGGGTCATTAGAAGATGTTCTCGTGTGGTTGAATTATGGATGGTGGAAATATGGGTGGGAGGAGTTCCTCGTTGGGTTGTTAGGAATATGTATAGGGTGTAGGAAGCAGTTAATAAGGTTGCAAGTCCAGTGAGGATAATTGTTAGGGGGGACCATTTGAATAAGCTGATTATAATGGTTAGTTCGGCTATTAGGTTTGTTGTTGGGGGAAGGGCCATATTTGTAAGATTAGCCAATAATCATCAGATACATATAAGGGGGAGGAGGGGCTGTAAGCCTCGGGTTAATACGAGGATTCGACTATGTGTTCGTTCATAGTTTGTATTGGCTAGACAGAATAATATAGAGGAGGTTAGGCCGTGTGAAATTATTAGGATTATTGCTCCAGAAAAGGATCAGTCAGTTTGAATTATACAGGCAGCGATAACTAGACCCATATGGCTAACTGATGAGTAGGCAATTAGAGATTTTAGATCAGTTTGGCGGAGACAGATAGAGCTAGTTATTAGTGCTCCTCATAAGGCAAGGGTTAGGAATGGATAGGAAAGGACATTGTTCAAGGGAGTGATTAAGATAGCGATACGCATAATTCCGTAGCCGCCTAATTTTAGTAGGAGAGCTGCTAGTAATATAGAGCCTGCAATAGGTGCTTCTACATGGGCTTTAGGAAGTCATAAATGTAGGCCGTATAGTGGGGCTTTTACTATGAATGCTATGAGGAGAGCTAGTCCTGATAATATTCCAGATCAAGAGAGGGTTAGTGAGGGGTATATGAGTTTTATGAATGGTATAAAAAGTGAGCCAGTTTCTGTATTAAGGTATAACAGAGCAATTAGGAGGGGGAGAGAGCTAATGAGGGTGTAGAATAAAAGATAAATTCCAGCAGTAAGACGTTCAGGTTGATTACCTCATCGGGTAATAAGGATTAGGGTTGGGATTAAGGTGGCTTCAAAGGAGATATAAAATAAGGTAAGTTCAGTGGAGGAGAAGGCTAGGAGAATGAATGGTTGGATAGTAATGAGTGAGCAGATAAAAATGCGTTTTCGGGTTGTTGGTTCAGGATGAAGATGGTTTTGGCTAGCGATTAGTATGAGTGGGAGAAGTCAACATGATAGAACTAGAAGGGGGGCAGAGATTTGGTCAATACCAGTTCAGTGAGTTAGGAATTTATAGGGGAAATATGTAGGGTGGAGTCATTGAAGGCTAAGGCAAGCAATTAGTAGGCTGTGGGTAGTAGTATTAATTCATACGAAGTTGATTGGGGATATGAGTGTTGTTGGGATGAGTATGATTGTTGGGATAATAATTTTTAGCATTGTAAGAGGTTTATATTATGTAGGTGATCCGAACCATGAGTTCGAGTTGAGGAGACTAGAATGGCGAGACCTGTACCTGCTTCACAAGCAGAGAAGGCAAGCATGAAGATAGGAATTAGGGCGAAGGATGTAGTATGGGTATGGATTGGTCAAATTGAGAGGGCGATGTATATGGAGAGTATTATGCTCTCTAAGCATAGTAGAGCTGAAATGAAGTGGGTTCGGTGAAAGGCTAGGCCTAGGCTGCTTAGTGTGAAGGCTGAGTAGAAGCATAGATGTGACAATGACATAAGAAAGTTATAGTAGTAAGCTATAATTTGTTGAGCCGAAATCAACAGTCTTAGAGTTAGACTAACTTTCTATTATTCTGCTCATTCTAGACCTCCTTGAATTCATTCATAGACTAGTCCTAATGAAAGCAAGGATAAGATGATGGAGGTTCAGAGTATTGTTATGATGGGGTAAGAGAGTTGAGTGGCTCATGGTAGGGGGAGTAGGAGGGCGATTTCTAGATCAAATAAGAGGAATAAGATGGCTACTAGGAAGAAACGGATTGAGAATGGAAGGCGAGCGGTACCTAATGGGTCGAAGCCGCATTCGTATGGGGATAGTTTTTCTCCATCAGGATTTGTTTGAGCAAGTCATAAGTTAAGGATGGTAAGTAGGGTGCTGAGTGCTAAGGATAATAAGAATATAAATATGACTATGTTAATTGCTCTTCTCTGGAGTTAAACCAGAATTTAGAGATTGGAAGTCAATTGTAATAAGTTATACTAGAAGAGCATGATCCTCATCAGTAAATAGTTATATAAAGGAATAATCAAATTACATCGACGAAGTGTCAGTATCATGCTGCAGCTTCAAATCCAAAGTGGTGATTAGATGTAAAGTGAAATTTAATAAGTCGTAGTAAGCAGATGGTTAGGAAAGTTGAGCCAATGATTACATGGAGACCATGGAATCCTGTTGCAACAAAGAAGGTTGAACCATAAATTCCGTCGGCAATGGAAAATGAGGCCTCGTAGTATTCTGTGGCTTGTAGGAAAGTGAAGTAAAATCCTAGTAGGATTGTGAGGAGTAGGGCATGAGTTGCTTGTTTTCGGTTACTAATAGTGATACTATGATGGGCTCAGGTGACGGTAACTCCGGATGCAAGGAGGATTGCAGTATTTAGGAGAGGGACTTCTATAGGATTAAGAGGGGTAATACCAGTAGGTGGCCATAGTCCTCCTAGTTCAGGGGTAGGTGCTAGGCTAGAATGGAAGAAAGCTCAAAAGAATCCTAGGAAAAAGAATGCTTCTGATGTGATAAACAGGATTATACCGTAACGTAATCCTTTTTGGACTGTGGGTGTGTGATGACCTTGAAAGGTACTTTCTCGAATAATGTCTCGTCATCATTGTAGTATAACGAGGATTATAGAGAGAAGGCCTGCAATAAGGAGGTAGGAGGAATTATAATGAAATCATATGATTAGCCCAGAGGTTGTTAGGAGGGCTGCAGCGGCGCCGAAAATAGGTCAAGGGCTAGGGTCAACTAAGTGGTAGGAGTGAGCTTGGTGTGCCATTAAATGTTTTCTTGTAAATATAGGCTAATTAGTAAGACGAAAACGTATGCTTGGATTATAGCGACTGCTAACTCAAGCATTGTTAAGAGTATTAGGATAGAGGAGGTGAGGATGGAGATAGAGGGAATGATGTGTAAGAGAGCTAGTGTAGCTGTGGAGATGAGTTGGATTAATAGATGGCCGGCTGTAAGGTTTGCGGTAAGTCGAACACCTAAGGCAAGAGGGCGGATTAGCAGGCTAATCGTTTCAATGAGAATTAGTGCGGGGATTAGAGGGGTGGGTGTACCTTCTGGTAGAATATGTCCTAAGGAAATTGATGGTTGGTTTCGGAGGCCAATGAGGATAGTTGCTAGTCATAGAGGGAATGCTAGAGCTATGTTTATAGATAGTTGTGTAGTAGGAGTAAATGTGTATGGAAGGAGGCCTAAAAGGTTGATAGATAGAAGGAATATTATTAATGATGTTAAAATGAGAGCTCATTTGTGACCAGCTTTATTTAGGGGGGTTATAAGTTGTTTAGTTAATAGTTGAATAAATCAGAGTTGAAGGGTTGTTAGGCGGTTAGAGATTCAGCGGTTGTTTGGGGATGGGAGGAGAATAGCTGGGAATAACATAGACAGGAGGATTAATGGGATACCTATTAATTGTGGGCTGGAGAATTGGTCAAAGAAGGTTAGGTTCATGGTCAGAGTCAGGGAGAAGATTGAAAGGTAGGGTTAGTTTTATTGGATGGGGAGTTAGATGATATAAATGATAAGGATTTGGGTTGTAAGATGAACAAGAAGATTAATCAGGAAAGTACTATGATTAGGAATCAAGGTCCTGGGTTAAGTTGGGGCATTTCATTAAGGAGGAGAAAGACCTCTTTCTCTAGCTTAAAAGGCTAGTGCTGTTGCATAGCTTCTTAATGATGAGGTTGAGAGTAGTGTAGATCAACTTTCGAAGTAAGGAAGTGGAGTTGATTCAACTACAATAGGTATATAGCTGTGGTTAGCTCCGCAGATTTCTGAGCATTGACCGTAGAAGACTCCTGGGCGAGTTGCGATAAATGAGGTTTGGTTTAGTCGTCCTGGGATGGCGTCAGTTTTAACCCCTAAAGTAGGGACAGCTCATGAGTGAAGGACATCCCCAGCAGTAACAATTACTCGGATAGGGGATTCAGTTGGGATAACTACTCGATGGTCGACTTCTAGTAGTCGAAAATGACCAGAGGGTAGTTCTGTAGTAGGAATTATGTAGGAGTCGAAAGAGAGGTCTTTGAAATCTGTGTATTCGTAAGATCAGTATCATTGATGTCCGATTGCTTTAAGAGTTAAATCTGGTTCATCAATTTCATCCATTATATAAAGAATTTGAAGGGATGGGAGAGCTAGTAAGATTAAAACGATAGCAGGAAGAATGGTTCAGATAAGTTCAACTTCTTGAGCATCTACTGTGTTAGAAGATAGTTTTTCTATAAGTATAAGAGCTAAGAGGTAAAGGACTAAGCTACAAATGGCTAGTGCGACTATAAGGGCATGGTCATGAAATTCTACTAATTCTTCTATGATTGGAGAGGATGCGTCTTGGAATCCAAATTGGGAATGGTTTGCCACGTGAGATGTACGGGGGTTTAACCTGTGATTTAGTCTTGACAAGACTATGTAATTAGTTTACTAACTTCTCATAAGAAAGAAGCATAAGTGGTTAGTGCAGTTGGCTTGAAACCAGCGTGAGGAGGTTCGATTCCTTCCTTTCTTGGATTTGAACGTAGGCTGGCTCTTCAAAGGTATGATGAGGGGGCGGGCAGCCGTGGATTCATTCAATGTTAGTGGGAACTAGCTCTGGTTGAAGAACTTTCCGTTTAGAGGATAAGGCTTCTCAGATGATAAATATTAGCATAATGACGGCGGTTATTGAGATTAAGGAGCCGATCGAGGATATAGTGTTTCATAAGGTGTAAGCATCTGGGTAATCAGAGTATCGTCGAGGTATGCCAGCGAGACCTAGAAAATGTTGAGGGAAGAAGGTCAAGTTGACTCCTGTGAATATTACTCCGAAGTGGGCTTTTGCTCAGGTTGGATGAAGAGTATAGCCAGTAAATAAGGGGAATCAGTGAGTGAATCCAGCGAGGATGGCGAATACGGCTCCTATAGATAGAACGTAGTGGAAGTGAGCTACTACGTAGTATGTGTCGTGTAAGGCAATGTCAAGGGAGGAGTTTGCTAAGACAATTCCAGTGAGACCTCCAATAGTAAATAGAAAGATGAAGCCTAGAGCTCATAAGATAGGGGGTTCTCATTTAATAGTCCCTCCATGTAAAGTGGCTAGTCAGCTAAATACTTTAATACCTGTAGGGATAGCAATGATTATAGTAGCGGATGTAAAGTAGGCTCGGGTATCAACGTCTATACCTACAGTGAATATATGGTGAGCTCAGACGATGAAACCTAGGAATCCAATAGATAGTATAGCTCATACTATTCCTATATAGCCAAAGGGTTCTTTTTTGCCGGCATAATAAGCAACAACATGAGAGATAATACCAAATCCTGGGAGAATAAGGATGTAGACTTCTGGGTGACCGAAGAATCAGAAGAGATGTTGGTAAAGGATTGGATCTCCTCCTCCAGCAGGGTCAAAGAATGTTGTATTTAGGTTTCGGTCTGTAAGGAGTATTGTGATTCCTGCAGCTAAGACAGGGAGGGATAAGAGAAGTAGGATGGCAGTAATTAGGACTGATCAGACGAATAGTGGAGTTTGATATTGTGATAAGGCAGGTGGTTTTATGTTGATTGCTGTAGTAATGAAGTTAATAGCTCCAAGGATAGAGGAGACACCTGCTAAGTGAAGGGAGAAGATTGCTAGGTCTACAGAAGCACCTGCATGGGCAAGATTTCCAGCTAATGGCGGGTATACGGTTCATCCGGTACCTACACCTGCTTCAACTGTAGAGGATGCTAGGAGTAGAAGGAATGATGGTGGAAGGAGTCAGAAGCTTATGTTATTTATTCGAGGAAATGCTATGTCGGGGGCTCCAATTATAAGAGGGACTAGTCAGTTTCCGAATCCTCCGATTATTACGGGTATTACTATGAAGAAGATTATAACGAAAGCATGGGCAGTTACGATGACATTATAGATTTGGTCGTCACCCAGAAGAGTTCCTGGTTGACCAAGTTCAGCACGAATTAGAAGGCTAAGAGCTGTACCTACCATGCCTGCTCATGCTCCAAAGATTAGGTATAATGTGCCAATATCTTTGTGGTTAGTTGAAAATAATCATCGGGTTAAGAATGTCACAGGTAAGATGGCTGAATGATTTAAGCGTTAGGCTGTAGTCCTTTTTACAGAGGTTTAATTCCTCTTCTTATCGACTCTGTAGTGAAATTCATGTTGGGTTGCAAACCCATCGATATACGATAAATACGTGTCGGAGTCTTGTAGACAGAAGCCTGCAGGATTAGGCATTTAGCTGTTAACTAGAATGTTATGGGATCAAGGCCCATCTGTCTAGTAAGGCTTTAGCTTAATTAAAGCACCTGATTTGCATTTAGGAGATACAGGTTAAAGTCCTGTTAGCCTTAGCAGAAACTAAGAGATTTAAACTCTTATTTAAGGCTTTGAAGGCCTTCGGTTTTGTTCTGTTATCCTAAGTTTCTAGAACATTGGGAGGATTATGGGTGATAAAGGTAGGAGGGTAAGGGATAGAGAAGAGAAGGTAGCAGTTAGGACATAAGAGTTTTTGTTAGTATACCACAGTTTTATATAATTAATGGAGTTTGGAGGTAAGGTGATAGTTGAGTAATATGCTAGTCGTAAGTAAAAGAATAGACCAAGTAATGATAATATAGAGATTATGAAAGCTATAGGTGTTATTTCTTGGTTAATTAGTTCTTGAAGAATTATTCATTTTGGTATAAATCCTGATATAGGAGGAAGGCCGGCTAATGATAATAGGATCATTAATAGGGTTGCGTTTAGTGAAGGAGTTTTAGTTCAGGAGATTATTAAGGTGGGGAGGTTCGTGGTTTTGGTGGTATTAAGAGACATAAATACTGATGAAGTAATGAGAGTATATAGGCAGAAGGTTAGGATAGTTAATTTAGGATTATAGATAATGATTATTGCTATTCAGCCGAGGTGAGAGATAGATGAGAAAGCCAGGATTTTGCGGATTTGGGTTTGGTTAAGTCCTATTCATCCGCCTAGTGCGGTAGAGGTGATGGCTATAATGGTAAGAATAGTTGGGTTTAGAGAAGGTGCTACTAGAGATAGGATAGTCAGTGGGGGGAGTTTGATTAGTGTTGAGAGGAGTAACCCTGTGGTTAGGGAGGACCCTTGTAGGACTTCTGGGAATCAAAAGTGGAATGGGACTAGGCCTAGTTTTATAGCGATTGCAGTTGTTAGGAGAAGTGAGGATGTAGGATTGGTTAAGTATGTAATGTCTCATTGACCTGTGCTTCAAGCATTAGATAGGCTGGAGAAGAGAATTAATGCAGAAGCTGAGGCTTGAACGAGAAAATATTTAATTGAGGCTTCTACTGCACGTGGGTGGTGAGATTTAGAGATAAGGGGAATTACAGCAAGAGTATTGATTTCTAGGCCAGCCCAGGCGAGGATTCAATGGTTGCTGGATATGGTAATTAGGGAGCCTAAGGTAATGCTAAGTAAGGAGATGAGTTTAGCATAGGGGTTCATTAGTAAAGGAAGGGGTTAAACCATCATTTTCGGGGTATGGGCCCGATAGCTTGATTAGCTTACCTTACTAGGAAATAATATAATGGAAGTATAAGGAGTTTTGATCTCCTTAGTGTGGGTTCGACTCCCACTTTTCTATGGGGTAGAGGAAATGAGAGGATTGCAACCTCTATGTTCACTTTATCATAGTGACCCTTAAGTTTCAGGCACATTTCCAGAGTACAAGGTTTTCTTAGATGGGGAGGTAGGCCTGCAAATGAAATTGGTATGCTTGTATGTCAGAGGCAAAAGGCTAGTGTAAGAGGTAAAAAGTTTTTTCATAAGAGATGTATTAGTTGATCGTAGCGGAATCGTGGGTATGATGCTCGGATTCATAGGAAGCCTGATGATAGGAGCAATGTTTTTGTTGCGAGAATTATAGGGAAGAGTTCAGGTGGGAGATTAAGTGAGCTTGGGTTGATAAATAGGATAGTAGTTATTATATTTATTAGTATGATGTTTGCATATTCGGCTAGGAAGAATAGGGCAAATGGACCTGCAGCGTACTCTACATTAAATCCGGACACTAATTCAGATTCTCCTTCAGTTAGGTCGAAAGGAGCTCGGTTAGTTTCTGCAAGGGTAGAAATATATCACATTATTGCAAGGGGTCAGGTGGAGAAAATGAGGTATAGAGGTTCTTGGGTGGTAGCTAGGGTGTTAAGGGTATAATTTCCACTTAAGGTAATGATGGATAAGAGGATAATGGCTAGGGTGACTTCATAGGAAATTGTCTGTGCAACTGCTCGTAGAGCCCCGATAAGAGCATATTTTGAGTTAGAAGCTCAGCCCGACCATAAGATGGAGTATACAGCTAGACTTGATATGGAAAGTAGAAAGAGAATACCTAGGTTTAAGTCTGTTAGTGAGAATGGAATGGGAAGTGGAGCTCAAATAGTTAGGGCTAAAAGGAGAGCTAGGACTGGGGTAAGGATAAAGAGTAGTGGAGATGAGGTTGAGGGATGGACTGGCTCTTTAATAAATAATTTGACACCGTCTGCAACGGGTTGGAGGAGGCCAAAAGGGCCGACAATGTTTGGTCCTTTTCGAGCTTGCATATAGCTTAAGATTTTACGTTCAATTAATGTAAGGAAAGCTACAGCGATTAAAATGGGGATTATGTAAGATAGTGATATTAATAGATAGTTTATGGTGGGCATTTTATTGTTAGCTAGGGAGAGGATTTGAACCTCTGGGTAAAGGGTTTAAGTCTTTTGCAGTTGCCAGGCTCTGCCACTCTAGCTATCCTTATCTAGGACTTATTAAGTGGGATTTCTTATTAGTTGAGTTGTATTCACTAATTGGAAAGGAGGCGTATTTGAACAAATATGGGCCTCACTGTCTCGGTCCTTTCGTACTAGAGGCAGTATAGCATAGATAGAAACCGACCTGGATTGCTCCGGTCTGAACTCAGATCACGTAGGACTATTAATCGTTGAACAAACGAACCCTTAATAGCGGCTGCACCATTAGGATGTCCTGATCCAACATCGAGGTCGTAAACCTCCTTGTCGATAGGGGCTCTTGAAGGAGATTGCGCTGTTATCCCTGGGGTAGCTTGGTTCATTTATCAAATATATTGGGTCTGGTTGCTGTTAGTACTTTGAGAAGTTGCTCTAAGTCAGGAGGTTTGGTCCTATTTTTGGAGGTTTGTTTATACTCCAAGGTCGCCCCAACCGAAAAATAAGGGTCATGAGTGCAGGTGAAGTATGCCTTTTGGTTTAGTAGTGTTTGCATTGACCTTAGATTTTTAAGTTCCACAGGGTCTTCTCGTCTTATGGGTTCATCCTTGCTTTTGCACAAGGAGATCAATTTCACTGATTATCTGCAAGAGACAGTTAAGACCTCGTTTAGCCATTCATACAAGTCTCTATTTATGGGACAATTGATTGCGCTACCTTCGCACGGTTAGGATACCGCGGCCGTTGAACGTTAGTCACTGGGCAGGCATCACCTTCAATACTTGTGGAGCTGAAGGCTATGTTTTTGGTAAACAGTCGGGCCTTGGGTTTGCCTAGTTCCTTTTGCAGATTTTAATCGTTCTTTTAAGGCGCTCCTGAGTTGGGGTAACAGGTTAGTTGAAATACTAGTTCTAGTGTAGTAGTAATATTAGTCGAGCTGTTAATAATTTTTAATGTAGGTTTGCGCTTAGAGAAGTAAATCTTCAAATTACTCATTTTAGCATAAATTCTCCTATAGTCATAGGTTGGCCTGCTATTGGATAGGGGTTCTCTTTGTACTTTTGATATCTTTTAAGATTGGATGAGCTTTGACGCACTCTTAGTTGATGGCTGCTTGAAGGCCTACATATGTTGAGATAGGAGTATTACCCTCTTGTGAAGATTGTGTTCTAGTTTAAAGGAGCTGTACCTCCTTTAAATAACTCCTAAATATCACGTTAAGGTTGAGTAGGGAGGTCCTGGAAGGAGATTTAGGGGTGAACTCAAATTCATTTCGCAGGCAACCAGCTATCACCTAGCTCGGTTGGCTTTTCACCTCTACTAACAAGTCTTCCCACTCTTTTGCCACAGAGACGGGTTTGCTCACAGATAGCTGCTTGAGAGTAGCTCGCGTAGGTTTCGGGGTGGCAAGCTTAAATTCGTTGTGCTTGGATGTTCTTGCTAAATCATGATGCAAAAGGTACAAGGGTTAATCTTTGCTGTTCTTTGCTTAGGTTTTCATTGTTATTTCAACTTTCCCTTACGGTACGAGTCTCTATTGCGTCAAATAACTTTTCTATCGCCTATACTAAGTAGAGAAAATGTTTTAGTTATTTCATTAAGAATTTTTGCGTTATGTGAAAAAGGTTTGAGCTAGAGTTAGCATCAGGTCGGCCTAGGTTAGAAGGCATCTCTCAGGTGTAAGCTGAGTGCTTTAGATTTATAGCTACGTCCTGATATGCTAAGTACACCTTCCGGTACACTTACCTTGTTACGACTTACCTCATCTTCAGCTAGGTTAGAAGTTATTATGTATGGAGATAATTGCTTATGAGGAGGGTGACGGGCGGTATGTACGTGCCCTAGAGCCAGCTTAAAGTAGACATTCTAGTTCTAGTTTACTGCTAAATCCGCCTTCTGAGGGAAGATTTCATTACCTCTTTCGTTGGTGTAAAGGTTTATTCTAATATTAGAAAATGTAGCCCATTTCTTCCACCTCATAGGCTATACCTTGACCTGTCTTGTTAGTGGGTGACTATTGTGCTCGCTGTTATTCTTTCATTAGGCGAGCTGGCGACGGCGGTATATAGGCTGTAGTAGCAAGAGGTGGTTGGGTATATCGTGGAGTATCGATTATAGAACAGGCTCCTCTAGGTGGGTTTAGGGCACCGCCAAGTCCTTAGAGTTTTAAGCGTTTGTGCTCGTAGTTCTCAGGCGGATGCTTTAGTAGTGTAAGCATCTAGATTTAGGGCTAAGCATAGTGGGGTATCTAATCCCAGTTTGTCTCTTAGCTTTCGTGGGTTATAATAGACCATTTGTAGTGCTAGGATCATTTTTATGGAGGTTTTAGGTGCATCTTATGCTTATGACAGCTTGGTTGCATTTTGATCTTAGTTAGATATGATAACATATCCCCACTCTTTACGCCGTACACCATTAATTTGGACCTCTTGTATGACCGCGGTGGCTGGCACAAGATTTACCGGTCCTAAATTACTATAACTAAGTCAAGCTTTCGCTCATTGCTTAATGTTAATTACTGCTGAGTACCCGTGGGGGTGTGGCATAGCAAGGTGTTATGGGCAACATGATAGGTGTGCCTGATACCCGCTCCTCTTACCTGAGTGTGAGGTTTTGAGGGCATTTACACTGGAACGCTGATACTTGCATGTATATGTTTAGTAATAATTAATGGTAAGGTTAGGACTAAGTCTTTTGTCTTCGGGTAAGTATATACCATCTTGTCATCTTCAGTGACATGCTTTATGATAAGCTACGAAGAC